GCCAACGTAGCTTAAGTAAAGCATAACACTGAAGATGTTAAGATGGGCCCTAGAAAGCTCCGTAAGCACAAAAGCTTGGTCCTGACTTTACTATCAGCTTTGGTTAAATTTATACATGCAAGTATCCGCAGCCCTGTGAGAATGCCCTACATATTCCCAAACATGGAAAAAAGGAGCAGGCATTAGGCACGGCCTCGAGGCCAGCCCAAAACGCCTTGCTTAGCCACACCCCCAAGGGACTTCAGCAGTAATAGACATTAAGCCATGAGTGAAAACTTGACTTAGTCAAACCAAGAGGGCCGGTTAAACTCGTGCCAGCCACCGCGGTTATACGAGAGGCCCAAGTTGATAAATGCCGGCGTAAAAAGTGGTTAGTACTATACTTTACTAAAGCCAAACATCTTCAAAGCTGTCATACGTTCCCGAGGACAGGAAGCTCTTCTACGAAAGTGGCTTTAAGTTATACACTCCACGAAAGCTAGGAAACAAACTGGGATTAGATACCCCACTATGCCTAGCCTTAAACACAGGTGAATACTTTACACCTATCGCTTGCCAGGGAACTACGAGCCCCAGCTTAAAACCCAAAGGACTTGGCGGTGCTTTAGACCCCCCTAGAGGAGCCTGTTCTAGAACCGATACCCCCCGTTAAACCTCACCCTCTCTTGTCTTTCCCGCCTATATACCGCCGTCGTCAGCTTACCCTATGAAGGATGCACAGTAAGCAGAATTGGTAGAACCCAAAACGCCAGGTCGAGGTGTAGCGTACGAGAGGGGAAGAAATGGGCTACATTCACTGAACCAGTGAACAACGGACGATGCCTTGAAATAAACATCCAAAGGAGGATTTAGCAGTAAGAGAGAAAATAGAGAGTCCCTCTGAAACTGGCCCTGAAGCGCGCACACACCGCCCGTCACTCTCCCCAAATACAACATACCTGTAAATAAGAAAAAATAAAAACAAAGGGGAGGCAAGTCGTAACATGGTAAGTGTACCGGAAGGTGCACTTGGAAAAATCAGAGTGTAGCTAAAATAGTATAGCATCTCCCTTACACTGAGAAGACACCCGTGCAAATCGGGTCGCACTGAAAGCAACCTCCCAACAGCTAGCCCGTCCCCCCAAATCCAACAAACAACATTAATAACCCCAAAACCACAAAACACCATAAAACAAACCATTTTTCCTCCCTAGTATGGGTGACAGAAAAGGAACAAGGCGCCATAGAGAAAGTACCGCAAGGGAAAGCTGAAAGAGAAATGAAAAAACCCAGTAAAGAATCAAAAAGTAGAGATAATGCCTCGTACCTTTTGCATCATGAACTAGTTAGTAAACACCAAGCAAAGTGTACTTTAGTTTGAGACCCCGAAACTTAGCGAGCTACTCCAAGACAGCCTATTACAGGGCCAACCCGTCTCTGTGGCAAAAGAGTGGGAAGATCTTAGAGTAGAGGTGACAGACCTACCGAGCCTAGTTATAGCTGGTTACCTACAAAATGAATAGAAGTTCAGCCTCTAAATTTCTCTTTTCCCCTCTGGTTCATACCCCAAAGTGATAGCAAGAAAAACAGAGTGTTATTCAAAGGGGGAACAGCCCCTCTGAACAAAGATACAACTTTAATAGGAGGCAAAAGACCAAAAGACAGCAAAGCACATACCTTAGTGGGCCTAAAAGCAGCCACCCTTATAGAAAGCGTTAAAGCTCAAGTACTATGCCCCTTAAAATTAAGACAATCCCATCTTAAGCCCCTCCCCAGATTAGTAGGTCTTTTCATGCAAACATGAAAAAGATAATGCTAGCATGAGTAATAAGAGGAGCCAGATCCTCTCCCGGCACCTGTTTAAACCAGAACGAACATGCACTGAAAATTAACGCCCCCAACTCAAAGAGGGCCCTGAGAATATACCACAATGCCCAAGAAATACTCTCAAAACACAAGCGTTAACCCCACACAGGAGTGCCAAAGGAAAGACTAAAAGAAAAAGAAGGAACTCGGCAAACACTGGCCTCGCCTGTTTACCAAAAACATCGCCTCTTGCATATTAAACATATAAGAGGTCCCGCCTGCCCTGTGACTTATTAGTTTAACGGCCGCGGTATTTTGACCGTGCGAAGGTAGCGTAATCACTTGTCTTTTAAATGGAGACCTGTATGAATGGCATAACGAGGGCTAAGCTGTCTCCTTTTTCCAGTCAATGAAATTAATCTTCCCGTGCAGAAGCGGGAATTCACACATAAGACGAGAAGACCCTATGGAGCTTTAAACAAAAGGCAGTTCATATTAAAACAACTAGACAAAAAGAACAAACCAAGTGATATCTGCCCTTATGTTTTTGGTTGGGGCGACCACGGGGGAACAAAAATCCCCCATGTGGAATAGGAACTCTCCTTCCTCAAAACAAGAGCCACAGCTCTAATAAACAGAACTTCTGACCCGCAAGATCCGGCAAAGCCGATCAACGGACCGAGTTACCCTAGGGATAACAGCGCAATCCTCTTTTAGAGCCCATATCGACAAGAGGGTTTACGACCTCGATGTTGGATCAGGACATCCTAATGGTGCAGCCGCTATTAAGGGTTCGTTTGTTCAACGATTAAAGTCCTACGTGATCTGAGTTCAGACCGGAGTAATCCAGGTCAGTTTCTATCTATGAGATGCTCTTTTCTAGTACGAAAGGACCGAAAAGAGGAGGCCAATGACATAGGCATGCCTCACTCCCACCTGCTGAACACAGCTAAAACAGGTAAAGGGGCATACCCCCACTGCCTGAGAAAAAAGGCAAGTTAAAGTGGCAGAGCCCGGAAACTATGCAAAAGGCCTAAGCCCTTTAAACAGAGGTTCAAGTCCTCTCTTTAACTATGATAACAATTATCCTTACCCACATCCTTAACCCCCTTGCATACATTGTGCCCGTCCTATTAGCTGTTGCATTCCTCACCCTTCTAGAACGAAAAGTACTGGGGTACATACAGCTACGAAAAGGCCCCAATGTGGTAGGGCCCTATGGCCTCCTCCAGCCCATTGCTGATGGTGTAAAACTTTTTATTAAAGAGCCTGTACGACCCTCAACTGCATCCCCCCTACTATTCCTAATTGCCCCTATTCTTGCACTAACCCTTGCCCTCACCCTTTGGGCGCCCATTCCCCTCCCCCACCCAGTTGCAGACATTAACTTAAGCATCCTCTTCATCCTAGCCCTCTCGAGTCTTGCGGTCTATTCAATTCTAGGCTCAGGCTGGGCCTCAAACTCAAAATATGCACTTATTGGCGCACTACGAGCAGTGGCCCAAACAATTTCATATGAAGTAAGCTTAGGCCTCATCCTACTAAGTGCCATTATCTTCACAGGAGGCTTTACCCTTCAAACATTCAATACCACCCAAGAAAGCATTTGACTTTTGTTTCCTGCCTGGCCCCTTGCTGCAATATGATACATCTCCACTCTGGCAGAAACAAACCGGGCCCCCTTTGACCTCACAGAAGGAGAATCAGAACTTGTATCTGGCTTCAATGTTGAATATGCAGGGGGGCCATTTGCACTCTTCTTCCTTGCAGAATATGCCAACATTCTTTTGATAAATACCCTTTCTGCAACCCTCTTCTTGGGGGCTTCTCACTTTCCCCACCTCCCAGAGCTAACCTCAATCAACCTCATGACCAAAGCTGCATTCCTCTCAGTGCTTTTCCTCTGAGTACGAGCCTCCTACCCCCGCTTCCGTTATGACCAACTAATGCATCTGATTTGAAAAAACTTCCTGCCACTCACATTGGCCCTTGTAATTTGACACCTTTCCCTCCCCCTTGCACTTGCAGGACTGCCACCCCAGGGCTAATTTGGAGCCGTGCCTGAAGCAAAGGGCCACTTTGATAGAGTGAATAATGGGGGTTAAAGTCCCCCCGACTCCTTAGAAAGAAGGGACTCGAACCCTACCTGAAGAGATCAAAACTCTTAGTGCTTCCACTACACCACTTCCTAGCAAGGTCAGCTAAATAAGCTTTTGGGCCCATACCCCAAACATGTTGGTTAAAATCCTTCCCTTGCTAATGAACCCCTACATCATAGCATTTCTCTATATTTGCCTCATTATAGGAACTACAATTACTGTTTCAAGCTCCCACTGACTACTAGCATGAATGGGGCTAGAAATCAACACTCTAGCCATCATCCCACTTATAGCCCAAAACCACCACCCCCGAGCCACAGAAGCAGCCACAAAATACTTTTTGACACAAGCCACTGCTGCAGCCACACTCCTGTTTGCAAGTATTACCAATGCATGGCTAACAGGACAATGAGACATTAAACTTATAACTCACCCAATTCCCACAACCATAATCCTACTTGCACTATCCCTAAAAATTGGCCTTGCTCCCTTACACACATGACTCCCAGAAGTACTGCAGGGGCTTGATTTAACCACAGGACTTATTCTCTCAACTTGGCAGAAGCTTGCACCCTTCAGCCTCCTTCTACAAATCCCCGCCTACAGCCAAGACCTTTTAGTCCTAATAGGCCTAGCATCCACTCTTGTCGGGGGGTGAGGGGGCCTGAACCAAACACAGCTCCGCAAAATTCTTGCATACTCATCAATTGCACATCTAGGATGAATGCTTATTATCATTCAATTCTCCCCCTCACTGACCCTACTGGCACTGATTACATACTTGATTATGACAACCTCAACATTCCTTATCCTCAACTTCAATGACTCGAAAAACATTAATGCCCTTGCAACATCCTGAGCCAAAGCCCCGCTAATAACAGCAATAACACCTCTTCTACTCCTTTCCCTGGGAGGCCTTCCACCAATAACAGGGTTTATGCCAAAATGACTAATCTTACAAGAACTGACCAAACAACAACTTCCCATGACTGCTGTAATTGCAGCCCTAACAGCCCTACTAAGTCTCTACTTCTACCTTCGACTCTCATATGCAATAACCCTTACAATTACACCAAACAATCTGGCAGGCACAACACTATGACGCTTCTCGTCATCACACCCCTCCCTTATCCTCTCCACTGCCACCCTTACTGCAATCCTTCTCCTACCTCTCACCCCGGCAGTGACAGCCCTTCTCACCCTTTAAAAGAGGCTTAGGATAGCACAAGACCAAGGGCCTTCAAAGCCTTAAGCGGGAGTGAAAATCTCCCAGCCCCTGAATAAGACTTGCAGGACACTAACCCACATCTTCTGCATGCAAAACAGACACTTTAATTAAGCTAAAGCCTTTCTAGATGGGAAGGCCTCGATCCTACAAACTCTTAGTTAACAGCTAAGTGCCCCAACCAGCGAGCATCCATCTACTTTCCCCCGCCTGCCAAAAGACTAGAGGCGGGGGAAAGCCCCGGCAGACCTTACTCTGCGACTTAAGATTTGCAATCTTATATGTGGGACACCCCAGGGCTTGGTAAGAAGAGGACTCAAACCTCTGTGCATGGGGCTACAACCCACCACTTAAACACTCAGCCATCTTACCTGTGGCAATCACACGCTGATTTTTCTCGACCAATCATAAAGACATTGGCACCCTCTACCTTATTTTCGGTGCCTGAGCGGGAATAGTGGGCACAGCCCTTAGCCTACTGATCCGAGCTGAATTAAGCCAACCTGGGGCTCTTCTAGGTGACGACCAAATTTATAATGTCATTGTTACTGCACATGCATTTGTAATAATTTTCTTTATAGTAATACCAATCATGATTGGGGGCTTTGGAAACTGACTCATCCCACTAATGATCGGTGCCCCTGACATAGCCTTTCCTCGAATGAACAATATGAGCTTTTGACTTCTTCCCCCATCATTCCTCCTTCTACTGGCCTCCTCAGGGGTTGAAGCCGGGGCTGGGACTGGCTGAACAGTTTACCCCCCACTAGCAGGAAACCTTGCTCATGCAGGGGCTTCTGTTGATTTAACAATCTTCTCACTACATTTAGCAGGTATTTCATCAATTTTAGGTGCAATTAATTTTATTACAACCATTCTAAATATGAAACCCCCTGCAATTTCACAATACCAAACACCGCTGTTTGTATGAGCCGTTCTTATTACAGCAGTTCTGCTGCTCCTCTCCCTGCCTGTTCTTGCAGCTGGGATCACAATACTACTAACAGACCGAAACCTAAACACAACCTTCTTTGACCCCTCAGGAGGTGGTGACCCGATTCTCTACCAGCACCTGTTCTGATTCTTTGGCCACCCTGAGGTGTACATTCTTATTCTACCAGGCTTTGGGATAATTTCACACATTGTTGCATATTATGCAGGTAAAAAAGAACCCTTTGGCTACATGGGAATGGTTTGAGCTATAATGGCCATTGGCCTACTCGGCTTTATTGTATGAGCACATCACATGTTTACTGTGGGGATAGATGTGGACACACGAGCCTACTTTACATCAGCAACAATAATTATCGCTATTCCTACTGGTGTAAAAGTGTTTAGCTGACTTGCCACCCTTCATGGCGGGGCCATCAAATGGGAAACTCCCCTACTTTGATCCCTAGGCTTTATCTTCCTTTTCACTGTGGGCGGGCTGACAGGGATTGTCCTAGCCAACTCATCACTTGACATTACACTGCATGACACATATTATGTAGTAGCACATTTCCATTATGTCCTATCAATAGGAGCTGTATTTGCCATCATAGCAGGATTCGTCCATTGATTCCCCCTCCTTACAGGCTTCACCCTACACAGCACATGGTCCAAAATTCACTTTGGTGTGATGTTTGTAGGTGTCAATCTAACTTTCTTCCCACAACACTTCCTAGGGTTAGCAGGCATGCCACGTCGCTACTCAGACTACCCAGATGCCTACACCCTCTGAAACACAGTCTCATCCCTCGGCTCCCTCATCTCACTTACTGCCGTCATTATATTCTTGTTCATCATTTGAGAAGCATTTGCTGCCAAGCGGGTGGTGTCAGGGGTGGAACTGACTGCCACAAACATTGAATGACTGCATGGCTGCCCTCCCCCCTACCACACATTTGAAGAGCCTGCATTTGTGCAAGTTCAACAGGCCCACTAACGAGAAAGGGAGGACTCGAACCCCCATAAACTGGTTTCAAGCCAGCCACAAAACCCTTCTGTCACTTTCTTAATAAGATACTAGTATAACTGACAATACACTGCTTTGTCAAGGCAGGGTCGTGGGTTAAACCCCCACGTATCTTAGTTTAATGGCCCACCCCTCACAATTAGGTTTCCAAGATGCAGCATCACCAGTTATAGAAGAGCTTCTTCACTTTCATGACCATGCCCTAATAATTGTATTTCTTATTAGCACTCTTGTTCTTTACATTATTGTGGCAATAGTCTCCACCCGCCTTACAAATATGTATATCCTAGATTCCCAGGAAATTGAAATCATCTGAACCATTCTTCCTGCCATTATTCTTATCCTCATTGCACTCCCCTCCCTCCGAATTCTCTACCTTATAGATGAGATCAACAACCCACACCTCACAGTCAAAGCAATTGGGCACCAATGATACTGAAGCTATGAATATACTGACTACCAAGAAATTGCCTTTGACTCCTACATGGTTCCCACACAAGACTTAGCCCCGGGGCAATTTCGCCTGTTAGAAGTAGACCACCGAATGGTTGTGCCCACTGAAGCCCCTGTCCGTGTCCTAGTTACAGCTGAAGATGTACTACACTCATGAGCAGTCCCTGCTCTTGGGGTAAAAATAGATGCAGTCCCAGGACGACTAAATCAAACAGCCTTTATTGCCTCCCGCCCTGGGGTTTTCTATGGTCAATGCTCAGAAATCTGTGGTGCAAACCACAGCTTTATGCCTATTGTAGTTGAAGCAGTACCTCTTAAATATTTCCAAGACTGATCCACACTAATGCTTGAAGACGCCTCACTAAGAAGCTAAACAGGGCCACAGCGTCAGCCTTTTAAGCTGAAAATTGGTGCCTCCCAAACACCCTTAGTGACATGCCTCAGTTAAATCCCGCCCCCTGGTTTGCCATTCTAGTCTTCTCTTGACTTGTTTTCCTTACAATTGTTGTACCAAAAGTCCTTAATTACACTTTCCCCAATGAGCCCACCCCCCAAAGCACCCAAGTCCCCAAAACAGACCCCTGAACCTGACCATGATAACAAGCTTCTTTGATCAATTTATAAGCCCCACCTACCTAGGCATCCCCCTGATAGCCCTAGCTTTTGTTCTCCCCTGACTCCTATTTCCGTCCCCTGCCCCCCGGTGAATCAACAATCGCTTCTTAACCCTTCAAAGCTGGTTCATCAACCGCTTCACATCACAGCTTCTATCCCCAATAAATGTAGGAGGTCACAGCTGAGCCCTTATTCTGGCATCACTTATAACATTCTTGCTCTCCCTGAATATGCTTGGACTTCTCCCATACACCTTTACACCAACCACCCAGCTGTCCTTAAACATAGGACTTGCTGTTCCCCTATGACTCGCCACTGTGATCATTGGCCTTCGAAATCAACCCACAGCTGCCTTAGGCCACTTACTGCCAGAAGGTACCCCCGTGCCCCTCATTCCTGTACTAATTATCATTGAGACAATTAGCCTATTTATTCGTCCTCTCGCCCTAGGGGTTCGACTTACAGCCAACCTAACAGCAGGTCATCTACTAATGCAACTCATCGCAACTGCAGCCTTTGTACTAATACCAATAATGCCTACAGTGGCACTCCTAACATCTATTGTGCTCCTACTCCTGACAATCCTAGAAGTTGCAGTAGCCATGATTCAAGCCTATGTTTTCGTACTACTCTTAAGCCTCTACCTACAAGAAAATGTTTAATGGCCCGCCAAGCACATGCATACCATATAGTAGACCCTAGCCCATGACCCCTAACAGGAGCAGTTGCTGCTCTTCTAATAACCTCTGGCCTTGCCATTTGATTCCACTACAACAAAATATCACTTATAGTACTAGGAACCATTCTTCTACTACTAACAATATTCCAATGATGACGAGACATTGTCCGAGAGGGCACATATCAAGGACACCACACCCCTCCAGTTCAGAAAGGTCTTCGATATGGAATAATTCTATTCATCACATCAGAAGTATTCTTCTTTCTTGGCTTTTTCTGAGCCTTTTTCCACTCCAGCCTAGCACCCACCCCTGAAATCGGAGGATGCTGGCCCCCAACAGGTATCACACCACTAGACCCCTTTGGAGTACCCCTCCTGAACACTGCAGTTCTGCTAGCCTCTGGTGTAACAGTAACATGAGCCCACCATAGCATCATGGAGGGTGAACGCAAACAGGCAATCCAAGGGCTTGCCTTAACAATTGTGCTAGGCTGCTACTTCACATTCTTGCAGGGAATAGAATACTATGAAGCCCCTTTTACAATTGCAGATGGGGTTTATGGCTCAACCTTTTTTGTAGCCACAGGCTTCCATGGCCTCCATGTTATTATTGGCACCTCTTTCCTTGCTGTCTGCCTACTTCGGCAGATTAAATACCACTTTACAATAGAGCACCACTTTGGCTTTGAAGCAGCAGCATGATACTGACATTTTGTTGATGTAGTGTGACTCTTCCTTTATATCTCTATCTACTGATGAGGATCCTATCTTTCTAGTACTAACGCTAGTATTAGTGACTTCCAATCACCAGGTCTTGGTTAAAATCCAAGGAAAGATAATGAACGTAATTATGACAGTAATTTTTATTGCCACTGCCCTATCCACTATCTTGGCAGTAGTCTCTTTCTGACTACCCCTAATTACCCCCGACCAAGAAAAGCTATCCCCCTATGAATGCGGATTTGACCCCATTGGCTCAGCCCGCCTGCCATTTTCAATACGATTCTTCCTAGTCGCAATCTTGTTCCTCTTATTTGACCTTGAAATTGCCTTGCTTCTCCCCCTCCCCTGAGGAGACCAACTCCCTGACCCCACAGTCACATTTTTTTGGGCAGCTCTTGTGCTAGTACTACTTACCCTGGGCCTAATCTATGAATGAATACAAGGAGGGCTTGAATGGGCTGAATAGGTAATTATTTTAATTAAAATATTTGATTTCGGCTCAAAAGCTCGTGGTTAAAGTCCACAATTGCCTAATGACCCCCACACAATTCACATCCTCCCTAACTTTTCTAATGGCCCTAGCAGGCCTAACATTCTACCGAACCCACCTTCTCTCTGCCCTACTTTGCCTAGAAGCAATGATACTCTCACTATATGTGGCCCTATCAGCATGAACAATACACCTAGATATATCCAGCTTCTCTGCCTCGCCTTTACTCCTACTTGCATTTTCTGCCTGTGAAGCTAGTGCAGGACTTGCACTACTAGTGGCTACTGCCCGCACACATGGCACAGACCACATGCAAAGCCTAAACCTTCTAAAATGCTAAAAATCCTAATCCCAACAATAATGCTAGTGCCCACAACTTGACTCACGCCAGCCAAAATGGTTTGGCCGGCAGCCCTAACACACAGCCTAATCATTGCCTTCACTAGCCTTGCCTGACTTCACAATGCAGGGGAGACAGGATGGTCCTGCCTCAGCCACTTCATGGCCCTTGACCCCCTCTCCACCCCCCTGCTGGTGCTTACCTGCTGACTTCTTCCACTAATAATCCTAGCAAGCCAAAACCACACAGCGGGGGAACCAGTAAACCGCCAACGAATATACATCTCCCTGCTCACCTCGCTTCAAATCTTCCTAATCATAGCTTTCTCAGCAACAGAAGTCATTCTGTTTTATATTATGTTTGAAGCAACCCTTGTCCCCACCCTCCTACTCATCACCCGCTGAGGTAACCAAGCAGAGCGCCTAAATGCAGGCACCTACTTTTTATTCTACACCCTTGCAGGGTCCCTGCCCCTCCTCGTTGCCCTCCTTCTCCTACAAAACACCACAGGGACTCTTTCTCTTCTCACCCTGCAATATGCCCCTGCCTTGCCAATACTTACAACAGGTGATAAAATCTGATGAGCAGGCTGCCTACTTGCATTCCTAGTGAAAATGCCACTGTATGGAATACATCTTTGGCTCCCCAAAGCTCATGTAGAAGCACCAATTGCAGGCTCAATGGTACTTGCAGCAGTTCTCCTCAAACTAGGGGGATATGGCATAATCCGAATAATGATTGTTCTAGAGCCCCTTACCAAAGAACTCAGCTACCCATTCATCATCCTTGCCCTGTGGGGAGTAATTATGACGGGGTCTATTTGTTTACGCCAAACAGACCTAAAATCCCTAATTGCTTACTCCTCTGTTGGTCACATAGGCCTTGTTGCCGGAGGCATTCTAATCCAGACCCCATGAGGGTTTACAGGGGCCCTTATTCTCATAATCGCCCACGGGCTCACCTCCTCTGCCCTATTCTGCCTCGCTAACACCAACTATGAACGAACCCACACTCGTACAATAATCCTTGCACGAGGCATGCAAATTGTCTTACCCCTAATAACCACATGATGATTCATTGCAAGCCTGGCAAACCTTGCACTGCCCCCTCTGCCCAATCTGATGGGAGAATTAATAATCATCACATCTCTATTTAACTGATCATGAACTACAATCGCCCTTACAGGAACTGGCACCCTAATTACAGCAGGCTACTCCCTATACATGTTCCTTATGACACAACGAGGGCCAATCCCACAACATATTATTTCCCTAGACCCCTCACACACCCGAGAACATCTCCTTCTTGCCCTACACCTTCTGCCCCTCCTTCTCTTGATCCTAAAGCCTGAACTAATTTGAGGGTGAACATCCTGTAGACATAGTTTAATAAAAATCTTAGATTGTGATTCTAAAGACAGAGGTTAAAACCCTCTTGTCCACCGAGAGAGGCTTGCAAGCAACAAAGACTGCTAACCCTTGTACCCTCGGTTGGATTCCGGAGCTCCCTCACATGCTTTTAAAGGATAACAGCTCATCCATTGGTCTTAGGAACCAAAAACTCTTGGTGCAAATCCAAGTAAAAGCTATGCACCCTACACCCCTAATAATAGCCTCAAGCCTACTCCTTATCTTTGCCTTGCTTACCTACCCTCTCCTCACCACCCTGTCTCCCGCCCCCAAACCTACCAACTGGGCTGAGACCCACGTAAAAACAGCAGTAAAACTAGCATTCTTTGTCAGCTTGCTCCCACTGTTCCTCTTCATTGCAGAAGGGGCTGAAACTGTGGTCACCAACTGAACCTGAATAAATACACTAATTTTTGACATCAACATCAGCCTCAAATTTGACTTCTATGCCCTTATTTTCACCCCTGTTGCCCTTTATGTTACATGGTCCATCCTAGAATTTGCATTATGATACATACACTCAGACCCCTTCATGAACCGTTTTTTCAAGTACCTGCTCACATTCCTAATTGCCATGATCATTCTAGTAACAGCCAACAATATGTTCCAGATCTTTATTGGTTGGGAGGGTGTAGGTATTATATCATTCCTCCTCATTGGCTGATGATACGGCCGGGCAGATGCAAACACAGCAGCCCTACAAGCAGTACTATACAACCGAGTTGGGGACATTGGCCTTATCTTTGCCATAGCCTGAATAGCAACAAACTTAAACTCATGGGAGTTCCAACAAATTTTCCTGGCCACACAGGACCTAGACCTAACCTACCCCCTTCTCGGCCTCATCCTAGCTGCCACAGGAAAATCTGCTCAATTTGGCCTTCACCCATGGCTGCCATCAGCCATGGAGGGTCCTACGCCGGTATCTGCCCTACTTCACTCAAGCACAATAGTTGTTGCAGGGATTTTTCTCCTCATCCGAATGAGCCCCCTTATAGACAACAACCCTACAATCCTTACTACATGCCTATGCCTGGGAGCCCTTACCACACTCTTCACAGCAACCTGTGCCTTAACCCAAAATGATATCAAAAAGATTGTTGCCTTCTCAACATCAAGCCAACTAGGTCTGATAATGGTTACAATTGGACTAAACCAACCCCATCTTGCCTTCCTACACATCTGCACCCATGCTTTCTTCAAAGCCATGCTCTTTCTCTGCTCGGGCTCTATCATCCACAGCCTAAATGATGAACAAGACATCCGCAAAATGGGGGGAATACACCACCTTGCACCCTTTACCTCCTCATGCTTAACAATTGGGAGCCTTGCACTAACAGGGACCCCCTTCCTCGCTGGGTTCTTCTCCAAAGATGCTATTATTGAAGCCCTAAACACCTCCCACATCAATGCCTGAGCCCTCATCCTCACACTAATTGCCACTTCCTTTACTGCCATCTACAGCCTACGTGTTGTGTTCTTTGTTTCAATAGGCCACCCCCGCTTTAACGCTCTCTCCCCCATCAATGAAAACGACCCACATGTTATTAACCCAATCAAACGACTTGCATGAGGAAGCATCCTTGCTGGTCTTGTCATCACCTCAAACATCATTCTGCCAAAAACCCCTGTAATAACAATAGCCCCCTCCCTAAAACTTGCAGCACTAATTGTAACAATTATAGGTCTCTTAACAGCCCTAGAGCTAGCCAGTCTCACTGCCAAACAATTTACCGCACACCCAACCCTGCCCCTACACCACTTCTCTAATATACTTGGCTTCTTCCCAGCAATTATCCACCGACTCCCTCCAAAAATAAACCTTCTACTAGGACAATATATTGCATCACAAATAGTAGACCAAACATGATTAGAAAAGTCAGGCCCAAAAGCCGTCTACACAACCAACCTGCCCCTTATTTCGACCACAAGCAACCTACAACAAGGCATAATTAAAACATTCCTTGCCCTCTTCTTCCTCACATTTGCACTAGCCCTACTACTCCTTAAAGCCTAAACAGCCCGAAGCGCCCCCCGACTGGACCCACGGCACACTTCCAACACAACAAACAGCGTTAAAAGCAAAGTCCAGGCAGCAATTACTAACATACCACCTCCTGAAAGATACAGACCTGCCACCCCACTTGTATCCACTCGCACCAAGGAGAACAAAGCAGCATCACCCCCCTCCAAAGATATACCGACCCCCTCCCCAAACATATAGTACCAAATAGACACCCCAGCCACCAAGACATACACTGCCACCTTCCAACCCACCTCCCGGCTACCCAAAGTTTCAGGGTAAGGATCAGCAGCTAATGCCGCTGAATATGCAAATACTACTAACATCCCCCCAAGATAAATTAAAAATAAAATTAGTGCTAAAAAAGAGGCACCTTGAACGACTAATAAACCACAGCTCATGCCCGCCATGCACACAACTCCCAGTGCTGCAAACTGTGGCCCAATATTAGATGCTACCCCAACAGCCCCTGCAACAATACTAAGCATAAACAGAAAAACAATTAGACTCATTATTCCTGCCAGGATTCTAACCAGGACTAATGGCTTGAAAAACCACCGTTGTTATTCAACTACAGGAAACCTTAATGACTAGCCTACGAAAAACCCACCCGCTACTTAAAATTGCAAATCACGCACTAGTTGACCTCCCCGCCCCTTCAAACATCTCTGCATGATGGAATTTTGGCTCACTACTAGGACTTTGCCTTGGTGCCCAAATTGTTACAGGACTATTTCTTGCAATACACTACACCTCCGACATTGCCACAGCTTTCTCATCCGTCGCCCACATCTGCCGTGATGTTAACTTTGGGTGACTAATCCGAAACATACATGCTAACGGTGCCTCCTTTTTCTTTATTTGCATCTACCTCCATGTTGGGCGAGGCCTTTACTACGGCTCCTACCTTTACAAAGAAACATGAAACATTGGAGTAGTTCTACTTCTACTTGTAATGATAACTGCATTTGTAGGCTATGTCCTGCCATGGGGCCAAATGTCCTTCTGAGGAGCCACAGTCATTACCAACCTTCTCTCTGCTGTTCCCTATGTAGGCAACACCCTTGTTCAATGAATTTGAGGGGGATTCTCAGTAGACAATGCCACACTCACACGATTCTTTGCCTTCCACTTCCTACTGCCCTTTGTCATTCTTGCTGTCACAATCCTCCACCTCCTGTTTCTGCATGAAACAGGCTCCAACAACCCTGCTGGGCTAAACTCAGATGCAGACAAAATCCCCTTTCACCCCTACTTCTCCTACAAAGACCTGCTCGGATTTGCCATCATACTGCTTGGACTCACATGCCTTGCACTATTTTCCCCCAACTACTTAGGAGACCCTGACAATTTCACCCCTGCAAACCCGTTAGTAACACCCCCACACATCAAGCCGGAATGATACTTCCTATTTGCATATGCCATTCTACGATCCATCCCAAACAAACTTGGCGGAGTCCTAGCATTATTAGCGTCCATCTTAGTACTGATACTAGTCCCCTTCCTACACACATCTAAACAACGAAGTCTAACCTTCCGCCCTCTCTCCCAATTTATCTTCTGGACCCTTGTCGCAGATGTGATTATTCTCACATGAATTGGAGGCATACCAGTCGAACACCCTTACATTATTATTGGTCAAATCGCATCTGTCCTCTACTTCTCCATCTTCTTAGCCTTATTCCCACTCACAGGCTGACTAGAAAACAAGCTTCTTCAAACTGCATGCAGCAGTAGCTCAGCGCCAGAGCACCGGTCTTGTAAGCCGGCCGCCGGAGGTTAAAATCCCCCCTGCTGCTCAAAGAAGGGAGATTCTAACTCCCACCCCTAGCTCCCAAAGCTAGCATTCTAAATTTAACTATTCTTTGAATAATTACATATATGTACTTACCCCATATACTTATATTAAGCATATCAATAATGTAATAAGACATAGTATGTAAAATCAACACTAATAGACTTAAAACATTCATTCATCACCAATCTTTCAAGAGTTACAGATTACATAGGAATAAGTCTAACAAAATTGCACACTAATAGATATTACCCAACTAAATAACCACACAGCAAACTAAGCCCTAACACCTAGTTTTAAGAAATCATATATACCAAGTTCCCCACCTCTAATTTACGAGAATCCGATACAGATAAGGAAGACATTTTAGTCAAGCCTTGTATATTCGTTTAATGAAGGTGAGGGACAATTATTTGTGGGGGTTTCACATAGTGAATTATTCCTGGCATTTGGTTCCTACTTCAGGGCCATTTATTGATATTATTCCCCGCACGTTCATCGACGCTTGCATAAGTTGTTGGTGGAGTCCTAATTAACCGTGACACCACATGCCGGGCATTCTCTCTAACGGTCATGGTTATTTTTTTTGTCCTCCTTTCATCTTGCATTTCACAGTGCAGCGCTAAGGTTAACAGACAAGGGAGTACATTTTCCTTGAATAAAGTGTACTTTATTCATGGTTTAAGATATAAATAGAAGAATTGCATAACTGATTTCATGAGCATAAATAGCTGATGGTTTCTCCTAACATAACTAAGGTGTGCCCCCCTCGGTTTTTGCGGGTAAAACCCCCCTACCCCCCTAAACTCGTAAACTAGTATTTATCCTGAAAACCCCCCGGGAAACAGGAAAGTCTCGAGCTAGGAATTTGGCCCCCCAAAATGCATCTATTTACATTATTAAAATAAAATTTTT